ATATAAATACAATATGCCTCGGATTAGCCGCTTCACTGGGATCTTTCATGCTGCTCGGAGGAACACCTCCCAAACGTCTAGCACTCGAGTACGCTAAGATAATGATGCACCAACCTTTTGGTGTCTTTCGTCGGTCACAAACGGACGAGGCTCTATTAGAATTGAGCCTGCTTTTGGACGCCCGCAAAACCATTGCATGGACTTATGTACAAAAAACGGGCCAACCCCTTTGGGCTGTATACAGAGACCTGGAAAGGGATTCTTTTATGACACCAGAAGAAGCACAAAAATATGGAATTGTTGATGCTGTAGCGGACGAAAATGCCGTCTTGGACTTGGACTTGGACCTCCCATCCTATTTCGATTATTCTTATTCTGACGAAAAAATCGAACGGGATCCCCATCCCCTTGGTTTCTAAGAAAAAGAATAACCCAGCCAAAGAGAATCTAGGGAGTAAGTAAGAATATCACTTACTCCTAATGGTTCAAGTGCTAGTTGATGGGGGTTACTTCGGGAACAAAAAGAAAGTCAAATGCATTTGGGTTATTCTCTCAATAAAATAAATCATCGTATAATAAAGTATAATAATAAAATTAAAGTATATTATAATAAAGTATAATAATAAATCATCATATAATAAAGTATTATCATACAAAGAATAAAAAAAAATGACTCAAAAAAAAGGGAGGTGAGTTCTATGGATGGAATCCATTATACATTCATTGTATATTTTAGTTTTTACCTGTATATGAAATTCATTGGCTTGATATTAATAATGGAAGGGGGTCTTTTTATGACACCGAGAGAAGCCCAACCAAACTCATGGAATGGTTTCTCTTTTATCTACTAAGATAGGGTAGACCTCATACAATAACTGCCCAAGCAAGCTCTACCCTATACTTTTACATCAGGCAAATCGGGTTAATTCGTTATGTTAATACTAATCATCGTATAATAAAGTATAATAGAATAAAAAAGTATAATAAAAAATCATCGTATAATATATAATATAATAGAATAAAAAAGTAGAATAGAATAAAAAAAGAAATCATCGACAATCGCATTTTGTTCGATTGAGAAGGTGTGCCACCTTCTTACTACTTCCCCATCTAGGATTCGACTTATCATTAAAAAAAAAAGGAGGCAAAAAAATGACTTTCATAGTCAATGGCCCAGTTAGTCCAGATCCGGAAAATGGGTTTCAAGATTTTTACCATTTCATGAAATGGTTAATGCTCTGTTTACGGTCAGCGGCGGTCGTAAACAAAGCGGACCCGGAGTTCCGGTACAAACGGTCTTACAGAGAGCTTTTATTAACGATATGTCAAACCATTTCCACGTATCTAAATACTTGGAAACAGAAAGGGACTTTGGAATACCATTCAGACAACTCTTGGGATGAAGAGTCCGCCGAATTGGATCCGAATCCCCTTCAAGATTTTCCATATTTCGTTAAATGGTTAACGAAATATTTACAAGACGTGACTACAGTGCCTATCTTAAACGAAGACGACCCGGAGCTCTGGAACAGAGAATGGCCTGACATACTGTTTTTTATCTGTGAAACCATTGAAAATTCTCTGGGGACTTATACTTGGGGAACTCCGAAATCCCATTTGGACGACTCTTCGGATGAAGAGTCCGTCGACTGAGATACGGATCCCTTTGGTTTCGAAGTATAAGAATACCCCAACTCAGACAAATAGAATCTATGGAGTAAGTGATATTCTTACTTACTCCATAGGTTCTCTTTTGGAATGGTTTCTCTTTTAGAAAATCTACTAAGATCGCACACACTCCGATTTAACAAAAATGATTACCCATGGAATGGCTATTTATCTATTCCAAATTCTTGTATTTTCATTCAAATAGGGGGAAGTCTCCATGGAAAGACGGCGGTTCAATTGGATGTTGTCTAATTTCAATTTATAATAGATCAAAACAAGCATTTTTATGATTCATACCCACACCTTACCCCCGATTTCGATCTTCGACTCGACTCACAGCCATCCTCATACGAGGAGGAGATCGGGAGCTAGAAGATGAAATGCGGGAGCTAGAAGACGAAGAAGAAATGCGTCAGTGGGAAGAGGATGCGCTCCGAGAAATCGATGAAGAATTCCATCGGGAGAGAGGAAGAATTCCGTCGGGAGAGAGAGGAAAGATACAACCAGTTTGTGGAAGAGTTTAATCAGAGAATTTTAAACGAAATTTCCCAATCTATTGATGACAGCCAAATCTCTTCCGAAAAATCCAGATTTTCAACGGGACAAACAAGAGTTGAATGAGGCTTCGTGGAAAAAAACCATGGATGCATTGAGCGAACTCTTTTCACAAGGATCAAAATGAGGAGGATTTCACGTAAATCCGCGATTCCTCCTTTTTTTTTTGTTTTGGGGCGGGGCCATAATTCGTTCCATTTTGGACCATAATCATCTGAATTATGGCCAAAAATGGAATCTTTTATCTCCTTACCGGAGTAAAAAAGAAAATAGAAAAAATGGATAATCATCTGGTTAGGATTGATCTAAACCAGCCCATTTTATATACGATTTAGCATGCCAACTATTAAACAACTTATTAGAAACACAAGACAGCCAATAAAAAATGTAACAAAATCCCCCGCTCTTCGGGGATGTCCTCAGCGTCGAGGAACATGTACTAGGGTGTATGTGCGACTCGTTCAGATCATGAGCTGGAACAAACAAAAGAAAGGGATCTTTTTTTTCCAGTATCAATGACCAGTACCAATGAATAGGTTGGAAGAATTCCATTCCATATATAAAAAAAAGCCCCCATTGTGTATGAAATTTATGGTTTCTATTGGTGCAAATCCAATCACCTCAATTGGAGATGAGAAGCAATTTCCCATTGGTAGCAAATGGTTATCCATTAAGCGGGGGAATAGTATTTAAGAAGCAAAAAAATTATGCTCTAACTCGTGCAAAAACGGACTAACAGGGTCAGCTACCTAGCCAACCTTTGTAATTAAATATCGTTACTGTATGGGTAGATCTCCTTGTGAAAAAGGCCCATTACTGGATAATTCATAGGTAGAGTCAAAGAATGTGAACTGTACAAGTTACTAATAACATTGATTAAATGAGGAAAAAGGCTCCGGTGTATAGAGAGGACCTCGCCGTTTAAGAAGCAACCATAGAAACGATGGAACCCGCTATTTATTTATCCATTTACCTTTTTTTTGATACTTTATATTATACTCAACTTTATTTATTTGTTTTGTTGATTAGTAGAGTATCAATAACTTTCTTATTCGGGGTTAAATGCCTGGAAAAAAATAGCGGTTGGGAAGGTCATAGCAGCAAAAGCCATTGGAATTTTTTTTTATACACCGGAAGAATCCGTTTTGTTATTAATAGACCAGGATAAGGAATGACTGAAAGAAAATAAAGAAAATAAATCCATTAGTTATTCATCAAAGTTTCATTTGATTCAATGACCAGAATTAGACGAGGGTATATAGCGCGGAGACGTAGAACAAAAACGCGTTTATTTACATTAACTTTTGGAGGGTCTCATTCAAGACTTACTCGAACTACTATTCAACAGAAAATAAGAGCCTTGGTTTCTGCTCATCGGGATAGGGGTAGGCAAAAGAGAAATTTTCGTCGTTTGTGGATCACTCGGATAAATGCAGCAATTCGTGAGGTCGGGGTATCCTATAGTTATAGTAGATCCATATATGATCTGTACAAGGGGCGGTTGCTTCTTAATCGTAAAATACTTGCACAAATAGCCATATCAAATAGGAATTGCCTTTCCATGATTTCCAATAAGATAAGATCATGAAAATGAAATAAGGAGATTGGAAGGAATACACCGTAATGATTTAAAGGGGGGGCCCGGAGAATGAGCTCCGGGAAGGTAGAGTAGAAATGAATAGGAAATATAGTCAAAATGAATGAACACGGTTCCATAAAAAAAGAAGAAAAATTTTTAGCTTTACGCCTTTTTTCTTACGACGTGACAATCCAATCTGGATTCTCCCATTTTTCGAACAAAAAACCAATCTGAGTTGGGGTTCGGATTGGGGTTTTTATTCAATTGCAATTCAGAAATAGGCCTATCTATTTCTTTTTATTTTATTTCTAGTTCGAGGATTTATTTTATTTCTAGTTCGAGGACCTGTAGTTCTAGGAGTCGACTCCGTTTTCGCAAATTGTTTCTCATTATTAAGAAAAGGTAACAAAGATAAAATACGAGCTTGTTTTATAGCAATAGTAATTAATCGTTGTTGTTTCAAAGTCAATCTATTCACTCGTCTAGATAATATTTTTCCTCGTTCACTAATAAATCTACTAATTAAACTCATGTTTCTGTAATCAATTCGATCCCCCGAACCAATTGGGGGCAAACGCCGACGAAAAGATCGCTTGGGTTTAAGAAAAAGTCGCTTGGATTTATCCATGGTTTATTCCTTATCTTAAAAAAAAAATTTCTGAATTTAATTGGGGATCCGGCCGAAATAGGATTTGGTTGTTTTATTTTGATAGTTTCTTTATTTATATAATAATTATTATGTTATGTAATTATTATGTTATGTAATTTATTGCTGTTCCTTGGAGGGGTTACACGCGCATTACATTAACGTTTTATTTATTTCGTTATCTCCCCATGAATCGTATGCTTGTAACAGTAGGGACAAAATTTTCTCAATTCCAATCGACTAGGCGTATTGTGTCGATTCTTTTGAGTAATATATCTGGAAATGCCCCGCGATTCTTTATTAATATTAATACCGTTTCGGACACAACTGTTACATTCCAAAATAACTCTTACTCTGACATCTTTACCTTTGGCCATGAACCCCCTTTTTGATTTTTGATTCCCTCAACTCTTCCATTTTCGATCCGAAACGAAGAAGAAAAAAAGAAGTTGCTGACTCGAAATCCAATTAATTCTTAACTATTTCATTGCAATCAATAGAGAAATAAAAAAAAAAATAAGTAATACAACGATTTCTAACTATCAATTAGTTCTCATACATATTGGTATTTCATTTAAGTATCTTGTATGCTTTTGTTGTCTTCGACCCTTATTTTTTCCATTTCTGCTCTCCCTCTATTAATTCAGCCTAAACCCGAGTTTTGTTGCGGGTGAATCTTCTTTGATTCTTTCTCTTTCCTTCTTTTTTTTTTATCCTAAAAAAAAACGGACAGTGACAGAAAGAACAAAACAAAGAAAGGGGGGGTTTAGTCATAGATAATTTATTGTATCTCTAATCTTCTTCATCCCTAACTAGAATGAAAAAAAGGGGAATGTCAACGCATCGGGGAAGAAACGATTGATCTCTATCAATAGACCTGCCAACGACCCGAACCATAGAGTGGTTAACACAGGTGCCACGGATAGATATGTTTTTATATCTCGCATTGAAAATCCTCTTTTTTGTATTGTAATACATATATGATCAGATACGTATGGAGTTAAGGATCACTTGTATTTGTACGCGGAATCCCTAACGAAAATGGATATATGATATATATAGAACGCGGCAAATTACATTTTCCTTTTTTTACAACGGAAAAAGACGCCCACTTACTTTCGGAACATTACCGATAGAAATTTTTTATGTATATGTTAGGTTTAATATATAATTATTATATAATAAATTATATAATAGAATTATAATATATATATTTTACTTTTCATTTTATTATATGTTATATGAGACGAAAAAGAAGAAATGGCAAGAGAAATTTGCTATCAATGGAGGAAATAACGATGTGGAAAACAAGCCGGGGATTCTCTACAATGACACTGTAGGCCAATTGAAAGGGATGTAGCGCAGCTTGGTAGCGCGTTTGTTTTGGGTACAAAATGTCACGGGTTCAAATCCTGTCATCCCTATCTATTATTTCTTCTACGCGCAGTAATGAAAGATTAATTAAGATCAATGAAAATTGGACATACATAATCCTTTATGATACTATATGCATGTGCAAGATATGGTAGGGGTTACAAAAGCAATTCCTTTATTTATATTTACTTTAACGGTATTTTATATTGATTGTGATAAGATAAGAAAGCGCTCTTAGTTCAGTTCGGTAGAACGCGGGTCTCCAAAACCCGATGTCGTAGGTTCAAATCCTACAGAGCGTGATTCTGTTCTTCTTAGGTCGAATTACAATGAAATAACTTTACTAACTTGAGGGGCAATCCGAATTTGACCTCCGCCTTTCTTTAATACGCAGGAGGTCAATCAAAAAAAGAGATGGCTGTTATTTAAAAAGAGATGTTACTGAATCAAAGGTCCAACTGATCGCCGCGCCTGTATTGCAAATATGCAGTTACGAATAATCCAGCCAAAGTAATAGGAATTAGGCCTAACACGATTCCAAATAGTAAAACTTCAATCATTTCAATTTGTTTGTTTGAAAGGGTAGGTAAAAGGGGGAGGTAATATCTATCCCTAAATATTAATCCAAATCGCCCGTGAATCTCAATAACCAAGAATTTACAATTTACATGGAATGAGCTATGGACTACCTGGAATCTCGCAAAAACATTTCTTTTTATGAATTGTTTATTGAATCAATTTCAAATAAGTCGTATCTTGCTCAGACCAATAAATAGAGCTGAGGTTATAGTTAAAGCCGCCAGTAAAAAACCGAAATAACTAGTTATAGTAGGCATGAAGGAGCTAAGTGGGATACGTTCTATATTATACATATGCTTATGAAACACTTACCTAAGTTTCTATTTTTGCGAAATACAAGATTAAGAAAAAGACCCATTGAAAGTTTGTTTGGGATTGAATTTATCATTCATTTCATTATAGACGGACATATAGTGACAGAGAGCCACTCTTGAATTTGAATAAAATACGACTCAAAATAACTTTGTCATGGAACTTCATTTACAAAGAAAACTCCCCTTGAATCACTATGAAATAAAATTTTCCAATCATTTCGATTATTATTTGGCTTTTTTGTTTGGAACGAAGGACCTTATAACATCAGGCCCTTTTTATACTTTAACTCATTTATTAGTAGGTTCATTAATTGCTGCATAAAAAAAGAAATAAATAGATTCGATCGCATGATAGCTCACAAGAATAAAACCTTTATTGAGTAACCCATAGCGCGGATGCAACAATGTCTAATCCAACAATGCTTGCATTACAAATACTGGTTGTTATGTTTCTTTCATGAAATACTATCTCCTACTTGTATTGTAGTACTAACCAATTCTTTGAAATAAAGGGTTTTTTGCTCGAATCCTTTTGTTTTCTAAAAACATGCTCGATTTTTTTTTCGCATATAATTTATAATTAGAAAGAAAAAGAATAGGAATATAATAATCTATTTTATAAATTCTTTTTATAAATTATTGGAATCCAACTCACCTGTCAAACTCATCCTTTTTTGTTTGATCGTTAGTTTATAGTCCAAAGTTTGTAATGGAAATAAATCCTATACTACATACAATACAGGAATCTCGTTTTCATATTAACGGGCACATGTTTCTGTATAGAT